TTATTGGTACTTATCATTGATACTGGAAAGCGGTTTTCTTGCTTTTTTTGTGCCAGTTCATGATCTAAACGAGTCGCACATACACCCTAGTACATGTTCCTCGACGCTGAGGACATCCCCGAAGAGCGGGGGATTTCGTGACATTTCGAATTGGCTGTCTTGTATTTCTAATAAGTTGTTTAATAGTTGGCATGTTGAATCATATACATAATGGGCTGGTTTAGATTGATCCTAACCGGATGATTCTAAATTATTTCTATTTAATAGACTATTAAATTCGTAGATAAAATCTCAAATCGCGGATTTGCATAAAATCCATCTTATTTTCGTTCCTCTTTCCCGAACATAAAATCCAAAAATCCATAACCTATCTTTTTCTGTACCGTCGAAGTACGAGTACCAAACACCAAACCTGCTCCCTCTTCCCCCAGCAAATCAACAATTCCATAATCTATTGCGTCTGTTGCTGACATAAACTCATCTCTTTCTATGTCTCGAGTTATAACCCATCGGGGTTGGCCCGTTTTTTGTACATAAAGATCTTCAATGTGTTGGCGTAGTTCCAAAACTATGTCCATTTCCAGGATAAATTCTTCCGTTGGTGACTCAAAAAAAGAACTAGCGGGTTGATGGATCATTACCCTGATGATATAACAGTTCTCTATCTTGCATGATGAAACGAAGAGAAAAGAAATAGAAAGAAAAAAAGATAGAATTGAACAACCGTACGGGCATTATCTTTTGTGCATTGCATACGGCTCTACAATAAAATTGACCCCTACCTTTCATTGAAGAAAGAGAAAATAGAATCTATCAGACCCAGATGGATAAATGATCAAATTGCCACCCTTCCTTTCAGAGGAGTTAAAAAATACTATGATGGCTCCGTTGCTTTCTATTTTTCAATTGATTATTTTTTTTGTCTTTGATTCAGCAATCCCAAAGTTTCTTTTTGATCCAATCAAATAAGGAAAAATCTTGTTTTTTTTTCGCCCTCTTTTTTTTTTATAACATAAATATTGTTAAGAGCCCTTCGGTGTGAAAACAAAAAAGTTTGTGACGCTGAACTGGACTCCCGATAGATAAGAAAAATCGGAAAACCTTTTATCTCATACTACTCTCTCGATACATAATCGAATCTTTTGAAAAAAAAAATACAAAAATTTTGCATATCAAATTCGAAGTGCCATGCTATTATTACTTAATATTCATATGGCGAAGGCATAGTCTTCTTTTTTCTCTCAAATAAAAAAAACCTCATTGGCGCCAAGCGTGAGGGAATGCTAGACGGTGGGTAATTGTTCCTCCAGACAAGATCAAAGATGCCATTGACGCGGATACTCCCACGCATACTGTATGGATAGTTGGTGGCACTACTTGCATCAGATCGAAAATACCTCCTCCAGCTACTATCCCTCCGCCAAGAGAGTTTATAAACAAATGCTGATCTAGGGTATGATCCTCGATAGTGAGAAATGCCATAAGACCCATAATTTGATTCGAGAGCTCGAAATCAATTTCGTCGCATAAAAAAAGGGCTCTTTGTCGATAAAGTCGGTTGATTAGGGTAAAATTGTATCCCTTAGGAACCGTACATGCACCTTGTTGACGCATACGGTTCAAAAAAAAATTGCGAAAAAAAAAGAATCAATGTATAGATTCAAGTCCTCTTTCTTTGTTCCTATTCTTTTTTCATAACAGGGTTTTTCTGACTTCTAATGAAAGGACTTTTTCTTCGATTTTTCAATAAAGACGCATTTTCACTTCTTTCTTCCTTATAATAAAAAAAAAAAGTCACTAAACTTATCGAATTAACTTCTCATTGATGTATTGTTTCATCGAGATTCAATCCAAATCACGATGGTATTTTCTTGTTCCTGAATGGGTCTCTTTCATCTTTTTAGGTTTATGCTCTACTCCGGGTAAAGATCCGCCCGATTTTGATTTGCACATATAGGACAAATCTTCCCATTACCATTTCTTTTTGTTATGACTTTTTTTTTTTTTTGCAATTCATTTCATACCCTTCACCACGTATTTAGTTTGAGATTCCCTCGCTTGACAAATAGGATCTCTTTACAAATACCAAACAGGAATTATTTATGATACAAGTAGTAATCATAAATTGGGTTTTTTCTAAACGGAGCCTGGATACTTCATTTTTTAGTCCAACCAAGCCAACCATAAATTATTCTAATTGATAATAGTAATGTGAATCCCCCCAAACAATGGATCTAATTGCGCTTCACGCTCCAAATTTTGGATGATTCCATTTATCTTTCTTGGGCGAAACAGAGGATATCTCGATCGGGGGAGAGAACGGGGAAATCCCATATGACCCAATATATCTGACAAGTCGCACTATAGGTCAACCCAAGTTGCGTCTTCCTCTCCAGGAATTTGGAAAGGTACTTTTGGAACACCAAGAGGCATAAATTGAAAGAAAAAAACTAAGTACTATATTTCACTTTGATGTGGAAACGTAACAACATTATTTTAT